GGGTTTATACCAATGAGCAAAAAAAGTACAACTTGAACAATGAATTAATAAGTCGAACAAAAGCTCTAGAAAAAGAAAAGGGATTTCTTGCTCTGGATATGCTCGAAAAAAGGACCAGATTATGCAATGATGAAAACGAACAAAAATACTTGCCCAAAACGTATGACCCCTTTTTGAGGGGACCATATCGTGGAACAATAAAAAAATTCTATTCACATATGATCATGAATGATTTAATCACTTCTACAGATACGGAGGATTCCATAGAAATCAATTGGATAAATAAGATTTATGGGCTACTTCCTAATAATTCTAATTATTCCAGAAAATTTGAACATCAAAAGAATCCGCCTGATAGGGAATCATTACTGAATTATATTGGTAATTCCTTAACCTCAATCAAAGAATTTCCTTTTGAGCCTGCACCCATTTTGCATTTTAAAAAATATTCTTTATTGAGAGAGCAAACAAGAATTGATTTTGAAAATCAAACAAAAGCTTTAAAATGGGTATTCGATGTAATTACAACTGATCCAAATGATCAAACAATAATTAGAAATAAATCTATTGGAATAGAAGAAATCCATAAAAGGGTTCCTCGGTGGTCATACAAATTAACTGATGATTTGAAAGAACAGGAGGCAGAAAATGAGGAAGAATCCAAGGAAGATCATGAAATTCGTTCAAGAAAAGCCAAACGCGTAGTAATTTATACTGATAACAATCAGAATACCAACCCTATTACAACTACAAATAATACTAATAATAGTGATCAAGCAGAAGAGGTGGCTTTGATACGTTACTCGCAACAATCGGATTTTCGTCGGGATATAATCAAAGGATCCATGCGTGCTCAAAGACGTAAAACGGTTATTTGGGAAATGTTTCAAGCAAATGTGCATTCTCCGCTTTTTTTGGATCGAATAGACAAAACATCTTTTTTTTCTTCTTTTTATATCTCTGAAATGATGAATCTCATTTTTAGGAATTTGGTGGGGAGAGAACCAGAATTGAAAATTTCACATTTATATTTTGAGGAGGAAGAGACAAGGGAAAAAGAGAAAAAAAACGAAGAAAAAAAAGAGGAAAATGAACGTATAGTAATATCAGAAACTTGGGATAGCATTATATTTGCTCAAGCAATAAGAGGTTTGATGTTAGTAACCCAATCTTTTCTTAGAAAATACATTGTATTGCCTTCATTGATAATTGCTAAAAATATTGGCCGTATGTTATTATTCCAATTCCCCGAATGGTATGAGGATTTGAAGGAGTGGAATAGAGAAATGCATGTTAAATGCACTTATAATGGTGTTCAATTATCAGAAACAGAATTTCCCAAAGATTGGTTAACAGACGGTATTCAGATAAAGATTCTATTTCCTTTCTGTTTGAAACCTTGGCGAAGATCTAAAATACGATCTCATCCTAGGGATCAAATAAAAAAAAAAGGAAAAAAAGACAATTTTTGTTTTTTAACGGTTTGGGGAATGGAAGCGGAATTCCCTTTTGGGAATCCCCGAAAACGACCTTCCTTTTTTGAACCCATTTATAAAGAACTCCAAAAAAAAGTTAGAAAAGTTAAAAAGGATTTCTTTATACTTCTAAAAGTTTCAAAAGAAAAAACAAGATGGATCATTAAAATACTTCTAGTTCTAAAACGAATAATGAAGGAAATTCAAAAAGTAAACCCAATATTCTTATTTGAATTGAGCAAGGTGAAAGTATATGAAACGGCTGAAAATGGAAAAGATTCCGAAATAAATAATAAGATTATTCACAAATCAACCATTCAAATCCAATCCATGAATTGGACAAATTATTCACTCATAGAAAAAAAGATGAAAGATCTTTCTGATAAAACAATCACAATCAGGAATCAAATAGAACGAATCACAAAAGACAAGAAAAAAATAATTCTAACTTGTGCTGATAAAAGATCAAAATCACAGAAACATATTTGGCAGATATTCCAAAGAATAAATATACGATTAATACGTAAATCACATTATTTTATGAAATCTCTGATTGAAAATATATATATAGATATCTTGCTATGTATGATTACCATTCACAGGATCTATTTCCAACCTTTCTTTGAATCAACAAAAAGAATAATCAATAAATCCGTTTACAACGATCAAACAAATCAGGAAGGAATTGATGAAAGAGATCAAAATACAATGAACTTTTTTTCCACTATAAAAAAGTCCTTTTCGAATACTAATATTAGTAATAGTACAAAAATGTATTATGACTTATCCTCCTTGTCCCAAGCATATGTATTTTACAAATTATCACAAACCCAATTACTTAACAAGTATCAATTGAAATCTCTACTTCAATATCAGGGGACTTATCCTTTTATTAAGGATAAAATCAAGGATTATTGTATGACACGAGGAATATTTGATTACAATTCAAGACATAAGAAAATTCATAAGTCTGGAATGATTGAATGGAAAAACTGGTTAAAGGGGCATTATCAATACAATTTATCTCAAACCAAATGGTCGCGGTTAGTACCGCAAAAATGGCGAAATAGAATCAATCAACGTTATAGGATTCAAAATAAGGACTCAATTAAAGTGGATTCATATAAAAAAGAAAAAGACCAATTAATTCATTACGTGAAACAAAATTACTATGCAGCGGATTCATTGACAAATCAAAAAGAAAAATGGAAAAAACACTACAGATATGATCTTTTATCACATAAATATATGAACTATGGGGATAAGGAGGATTTTGATATTTATGGGTCAAGATTACAAGTAAACGAGGTTCAAAAAATTCCATATAATTTCAATAAACCAAAATCCGAATCATTTTATGTATTGGTAAGTACAGCTATTAGTGATTATCTAGAAGAAGGATATATTATTGATACGCATAAAAATCTAGATAGAAAATATTTTGATTGTCGAATTCTCCACTTTTGTCTTAGAAAAAATATCAATATTGAGACCTGGACCAATACACATATCGGTACCAAAATTGATAAAAATACTAAGACTGAAAAAAAAATCAACAACAAATTGAAAAAAAAAGATATTTTTTCTCTTATGATTCATCAAGAAATCAACCCATCCAATCAAAAAAGTATTTTTTTTAATTGGATGGGAATGAATCAAGAAAGAGTTTATCATACCATATCAAATCTAGAATCTTGGTTCTTCCCAGAATTTGTCTTACTTTTTGATGCATATAAGATTAAACCATGGATTATACCAATCAAATTACTTCTTTTTGACTTTTATTTTTATAAAAATAAAAGTCAAAATAAAAACATCAATATAAATCAAAAAAAATATCTTAAATTAGAAAATTCCAACCAACAAAAAAATGAGCAACAGGACCAAGTAAATCTTGTATCAGATCTACGAAAAGAAAACAAAAAAAAAGATATTGAAGAGAATTATGCGAGATCAGACATTACCATTAAAAAAGGTAAGAAGAAAAAACAATCCAAGAAAAACAAGAAAGCAGAACTAGATTTCTTCCTGAAAAAATATTTCCTTTTTCAATTAAAATGGGATGACTCCTTGAACCAAAGAATGATCAATAATATCAAGGTATATTGTCTCTTACTTAGACTGATAAATCCAAAAGAAATTGCTATATCCTCGATTCAAAGAGGAGAGATGCATCTGGATGTAATGCTAATTCAGAAAGATCTAGCTCTTACAGAATTGATAAAAAAAGGAATATTAATTATCGAACCAATTCGTCTATCTATAAAAAGGGATGGAAAATTGATTATATATCAAACTATAAGTATTTCATTGGTCGAGAACAATAAACACCAAACTAATAGAAAATGCATAAAAAAAAGTTATATTGATAAGAGGAATTTGGATAAACCCATTGTACGATATGGGAATATGCTTGTGAATGGGGACACAAATTATTATGATTTCCTTGTTCCCGAAAATATTCTATCTCCTAGACGTCGCAGAGAATTGAGAATTTTAATTTGTTTCAATTCCCATAATTGGAATGTTACGGATAGAAATAGAAATCCATTATTTTGCAATGAAAACAACATAAGAAACTCTGGAAAATTTTTGGATGAGGACAAGCATCTTAATACGGATACAAATAAATTCATTAAATGCAAATTTGTTCTTTGGCCCAATTACCGATTAGAAGATTTAGCTTGTATGAATCGCTATTGGTTTGATACCAATAATGGCAGTCGTTTCAGTATGTCAAGGATACATATGTATCCACGATTTAGAATTATTTAATTTAATAGTATATTTCCTATATCATATATATATATATCTATATTCCGTGACATTTTCGGTATATGAAAGCCGAAAGATGTATGCATATGCTATGTTATATTTTGGTAAATGATACAGATTTAATGGTGTATCCATTCAATTGGATATAGGAATAAATAAATTAGGGGAATCCTTTTAGATAGAAATAAATTCTTTTCTTTCGTTAATGGGGAAACATATTATCCCTTTCTATCCAAATCAAATTGAAAATTTGATTTGGATAAAATAAAGAAGTAGTATATGAATAAATCCAAATTTTTGTGTGTACTAGATGTGTGTACTAGATTAAAATAACCGGCATAATTCTTTTTTTTTTTTTTTATTATTATTTTTCCTGATCGGAAAAATCCATGAAAAAGAAAGAAAAAGGATAGAAAAATTTTTTATGGTCAAAAATTCATTCATTTCCATTATTCCACAAGAAGAAAAAGAAGAAAACAAAGGTTCTGTTGAATTTCAAGTATTCAGTTTCACCAATAAGATACGGAGACTTACTTCACATTTGGAATTGCACAAAAAAGATTTTTTATCACAAAGGGGTCTACGAAAAATTCTAGGAAAACGTCAACGGTTGCTGGCTTATTTGTCAAAGAAAAATAGAGTACGTTATAAGAAATTAATTGGTCAGTTGGATATTCGAGAGCCAAAAACTCGTTAATTTAATCGTTTGAATTTTTTAGTAGTATTCCATTTTTTGTTTTGATGAGTCTCGTTTTGAGGAATTCATGGAATAATGAATTAAGGAAGAAAAGATATGACAGTACCGGTTACAAGAAAAGATCTCATGATAGTCAATATGGGGCCTCACCACCCATCAATGCATGGTGTTCTCCGACTAATCGTTACTCTCGATGGTGAAGATGTTATTGACTGTGAGCCCATATTGGGCTATTTACACAGAGGAATGGAAAAGATAGCGGAAAATCGAACAATTATACAATATCTACCTTATGTAACACGATGGGATTATTTAGCTACTATGTTCACAGAGGCAATAACCGTAAATGCGCCAGAACAATTGGAAAATGTTCAAGTACCTCAAAGAGCTAGCTATATCAGAGTAATTATGCTGGAATTGAGCCGTATAGCTTCTCATTTGTTATGGCTTGGACCTTTTATGGCGGATATCGGTGCACAGACTCCCTTTTTCTATATTTTCAGAGAAAGGGAATTGATATATGATCTATTCGAAGCCGCCACAGGTATGCGAATGATGCATAATTATTTCCGTATTGGAGGAGTAGCTGCTGATCTACCTTATGGATGGATAGATAAATGTTTGGATTTCTGCGATTATTCTTTAACAGGAGTTGTTGAATATCAAAAACTTATTACGTGGAATCCCATTTTTTTGGAACGAGTTGAAGGAGTGGGCATTATTGGTGGAGAAGAAGCTGTAAATTGGGGTTTATCAGGACCGATGTTACGAGCTTCTGGAATCCAATGGGATCTTCGTAAAGTTGATCATTATGAGTGTTACAATGAATTCGATTGGGAAGTCCAATGGCAAAAAGAAGGAGATTCATTAGCTCGTTATTTAGTACGAATCGGTGAAATGAAGGAATCCATAAAAATTATTCAACAGGCTCTAGAAGGAATTCCTGGAGGACCTTATGAAAATTTAGAAGTACGACGCTTTGATAGAGCAAAGAATTCCGAATGGAATGATTTTGAATATAGATTTATTAGTAAAAAACCTTCACCCAATTTAGAATTGTCGAAACAAGAACTTTATGTGAGAGTGGAAGCCCCAAAAGGAGAATTGGGAATTTATTTGATAGGAGATAATAGTGTTTTCCCCTGGAGATGGAAAATTCGTCCACCCGGTTTTATCAATTTGCAAATTCTTCCTCAGCTAGTTAAAAGAATGAAATTGGCTGATATCATGACGATATTGGGTAGTATAGATATCATTATGGGAGAAGTTGATCGTTGAAATGATAATTGATACGACAGAAGTACAAACTATCAATTCTTTTTCTACATCGGAATTTTTAAAAGAAGTGTATGGACTAATATGGATTGTACCCATTTTATCCCTTATATTGGGAATAACAATGGGGGTACTAGTAATTGTGTGGTTAGAAAGAGAAATATCTGCAGCGATACAACAACGTATTGGGCCTGAATATGCTGGCCCGTTGGGAATTCTTCAAGCTATAGCGGATGGGACTAAACTACTTTTTAAAGAGGACCTCCTCCCATCTCGAGGAGATATTCGTTTGTTTAGTGTGGGACCGTCTATAGCGGTTATATCAATTCTACTAAGTTATTTAGTAATTCCTTTTGGGTATCGTCTTGTTTTAGCCGATCTCAGTATAGGTGTTTTTTTATGGATCGCCATTTCTAGTATTGCTCCTATTGGGCTTCTTATGTCAGGATATGGATCGAATAATAAATATTCCTTTTTAGGTGGTCTACGAGCTGCTGCTCAATCTATTAGTTATGAAATACCATTAACTCTATGTGTGTTATCAATATCTCTACGTGTGATTCGTTGGAATATGAACTTTGAACCTCTCTTCTAGAAATAAAAGAAAAAAGAAAGAGGTTCAATGTATTGAATAGATGTTTTCATTTTTTTTTTTTTTATTCAGCATTCGGGTTGATGAGTTAAACCAGATAGTTATATGAGTGAAACTAAACAGCTTCCAAATTTGTAGTAAGAAGAAACAATCTCATTCCCTATGTACAAGAATAAAGTTGAAGTAAAAATAAGCAGTGTAAACTGCTTACCCCAAGATTAAGATTTTTTGATTAGTCATCATATCTTGAAGCGGGCGCAAACAAAAGATCAACTGTATGGAGTTTCTACTACTGTCTCATATGTATTACTATACCGGGGATCAATCAAAAGTCAGTGGACGGTTAGGAACACCAAGGTACACAAAGGATTAGTAATGGAGATAATGTAAGGTATCAAAAAAGAGGTATTTCTTCATAAAACGAATCATAATAAGGACTTGAAATTGGTAGAAATGATCAAGTAGTACTTCCCTACGATTCCGATCTAGAGTATGCTCCTATTCACTGGTTAAAGAAATGACTATCAAGAACGAATTAATTCTTTATTTTATTTTTGAGTATCCTCCTCTGAGACAGAAGAACAGGAAAAAAGAAATGGAATGCAGTAATTGAATGAATAATAAAAAAAGGGGATCCCTATTTATTCTTTTCTCTATCCATATTCATACATATCGAATTCTTATCACGATTCATGAACTAATGACTAATTCTTTTTATTTTATATTGATTGATATAAGGAGTATTTTATTGAAATATTAAGTTATTACCGAACAAAGAGAAATTTTTATTGTAAAGGATGAGATCAATTCGGAAGCACTTTTTTTATTATTCTAGCAGACAGAATTCCATTGGTCTAATTTGGGACTTTCCGATGTATCTTTATTCTATCCATCCAAAGATGGTGATAATACCGAACCCGTCCTTACATTTTTTTTGTGGCCATCGAGGAGCCGTATGAAGCTGAGGTCTCACGTACGGTTTTGAAATAGCGATGGGAACAGTGATGTTATTATCGACTATGATTATCTAACAGTTCAAGTACAGTTGATATAGTTGAAGCACAGTCAAAATATGGTTTTTGGGGGTGGAATCTGTGGCGTCAGCCTATAGGATTTATTGTTTTTCTAATTTCTTCTCTAGCCGAATGTGAGAGATTGCCCTTTGATTTACCAGAAGCGGAGGAGGAATTAGTAGCAGGTTATCAAACCGAGTATTCGGGTATCAAATATGGTTTATTTTATCTTGCTTCTTACCTAAATTTATTAGTTTCTTCATTATTTGTAACAGTTCTTTACTTAGGTGGGTGGAATTTACCTATTCCGTATATATCCATTTCTGAGCTTTTCGGAATAAAAAAAATCGCCGGCATTTTTGGAATAACAATGGGTATCCTTATTACATTAACTAAAGCTTATTTGTTTCTCTTCATTTCTATCACAACAAGATGGACTTTACCTAGAATGAGAATGGACCAGTTATTAAATCTTGGATGGAAATTTCTTTTACCTATTTCTCTAGGTAATCTGTTATTAACAACTTCTTCCCAACTTGTTTCATTATAAATAAGAGAATACGATAACACTATTTTAGATTCATAATCTCTATCAAACAAGAGAAAGAAACGTCAAATTTTTCATGTATATCTACAATATGTTCCCTATGGTAATTGGGTCCATGAATTATGGTCAACAAACAATACGAGCTGCAAGGTACATTGGTCAAAGTTTCATAATTACCTTATCCCACACAAATCGTTTACCTGTAACTATTCAATATCCTTATGAAAAATCGATCACATCAGAGCGTTTCCGGGGTCGAATCCACTTTGAATTTGATAAGTGTATTGCTTGTGAAGTATGTGTTCGTGTATGCCCGATAGATCTACCCGTTGTTGATTGGAGATTTGAAAGAGATATTAAAAAGAAACAATTACTTAATTATAGTATAGATTTCGGGGTTTGTATATTTTGTGGTAACTGTGTCGAGTATTGTCCAACAAATTGTTTATCAATGACTGAAGAATATGAACTTTCTACTTATGATCGTCACGAATTGAATTATAATCAAATTGCTTTGGGTCGATTACCAATCTCAATAATTGGAGATTACACAATTCAAACAGTTATGAATTCGACTCAAATAAAAATAGACAAAGATAAACCCTTTGATTCAAGAACAATTACCGATTACTAAGATTTTGTTTTGATATAAAGGATCCAAGCTTTTTATTTTGGGTAGTCAGTAACTACAAATAAAAACTAATGATTGTTGAGAATCACTCTTTGATTTAAACTAAAAATATATTTTTAGTGATGATTTCAAAATAGCAAATTTCAACTACTTTTTTCTTTTTTTTCTTTCGGATAAATATAAATAAAGTAAGGTTGGCCCAATAATTTTATCTATATCTACATTAATCCATATTCAAATTCAATTCAATTATAAATGTATCATATACATTATTATATACAAGAAAACAAAAATAGGGTAACCCCTTTTCCTTTCCTGGACCATTTATTTAGTAAAGTTAAAGTAAGGTCATGAAATAGTTAAAGTTATTTATTTTGTATTTTATACATAATGGGTTTACCTGGACCAATACATGATATTCTTGTTGTATTTCTGGGGTCAATTCTTGTATTAGGGGGTCTGGGGGTAGTATTATTTACCAATCCAATTTATTCTGCCTTTTCATTGGGATTGGTTCTTGTTTGTATATCCTTATTCTATATTTCATCAAACTCCTATTTTGTAGCTGCCGCACAGCTCCTTATTTATGTGGGAGCCATAAATATCTTGATCATATTTGCTGTAATGTTCATGAATGGTTCAGGATATTCCAATAATTCCTATTTTTGGACCATTGGAGATGGGGTCACTTTGATGGTTTGTACAACTATTCTTTTTTCACTAATTACTACTATCCCAGATACGTCATGGTACGGAATTATTTGGACTACAAGGTCAAACCAGATTATGGAACAGGACCTAATAAATAACGTTCAACAAATTGGGATTCATTTATCAACAGATTTTTATCTTCCGTTTGAACTCATTTCAATAATTCTTTTAGTTTCCTTGATAGGTGCAATTACTATGGCTCGACAATAAGCAATAAAAATACTTAACTTAAAATGATTCCCAATTCTTAGAATTCTAACTAAATTCTAAATAAATAAATAGAAATTTTTAGTTAAATCTATCTACCGTCAATATCTTCTTTTGTTGTGTAATTGTTCTATTCTAATCAATTGAATCGGTTGAATTGTTATTCATATTGAAACGAATCGAGATTGATAAGGAGTTAGTCAATGATGTTTGAGCATGTCCTTTTCTTGAGTGTTTATTTATTTTCTATCGGTATCTATGGATTGATCACAAGTCGAAACATGGTTAGAGCGCTTATGTGTCTTGAGCTTATACTAAATTCGGTTAATATCAATCTTGTAACATTTTCTGATATATTTGATAGTCGCCAATTAAAAGGAGACATTTTCTCAATCTTTGTTATAGCCATTGCAGCTGCTGAAGCAGCTATTGGACTTGCTATTGTTTCGTCGATACATCGTAACAGAAAATCAACTCGTATTAATCAATCGAATTTGTTGAATAATTAGTGATAATCATCATAGATAATTTAAATAAAGACACATAAAAATATTTAATAGAATTGAAATACTATTTTTTATTGAATTTGAATGCAATTCAATAAAAAATAGTATTTTTATATTTATATTGAAATAATGATGACCAATTTGTTGGCCAATTAATTTTAATTCGCATGTGTAACTCGTATCATCATAATTGTTGAAACGAAAATCAAAGTGTCTTGACCTTTTCTCATAAACAGATTGATTTAAGAAATATATTGATTGTTTTTAATAAACCACTGTTTCGTCTGGTGTCTACAATATTACAATATATAATATATGATTCATTTACTACTAATTTGATTTGACCAGATCGAAAATCTTTTATGTTCAAAACTGTAATTTATAGATCCAATGTCACATTCAGTAAAAATTTATGATACATGTATAGGGTGTACTCAATGTGTACGAGCTTGCCCCACAGATGTATTGGAAATGATACCTTGGGACGGATGTAAAGCCAAGCAAATAGCTTCCGCGCCAAGAACCGAGGACTGTGTAGGTTGTAAGAGATGTGAATCTGCCTGCCCAACAGATTTTTTGAGTGTCCGTGTTTATTTAGGGCCTGAAACAACTCGCAGCATGGCTCTATCTTATTGATACATTACAAAAAACTCCACTTGAATCATTTGTGATTCCTCTTTACCGACAAAAGCCCGTGCTCGACAAAATATATTATTTTGAGGACGGGCTTCTCTGGTCAAAATGTATCTTGTCTTTATCACGAGTTATTTTCCTTGGTTAACAATACTTGTTGTTTTACCGATATTCGCGGGTTCCTCAATTTTCTTATTCCCTCATAGAGGGAATAAGATGTTTAGGTGGTATACTATATGTATATGCTTATTAGAACTCCTTCTAACGACTTATGCATTCTGTTATCATTTCCAATTGGATGATCCATTAATGCAATTGAAGGAAGATTCTAAATGGATAGATGTTTTTGATTTCCACTGGAGACTAGGAATCGATGGGCTTTCCATAGGACCCATTTTACTGACAGGATTTATCACTACTTTAGCAACTTTAGCAGCTTGGCCAATTACTCGAAATTCGCGGTTGTTCTATTTCCTGATGCTAGCAATGTACAGCGGTCAAATAGGATTATTTTCCTCCCGAGACTTTTTACTTTTTTTCATCATGTGGGAGTTAGAATTAATTCCTGTTTACTTACTTTTATCCATGTGGGGGGGAAAGAAACGTCTCTACTCGGCTACAAAGTTTATTTTGTACACTGCAGGGGGTTCCATTTTTTTCTTAATAGGAGTTCTAGGTATGGGTTTATATGGTTCCAATGAACCAACATTAGATTTTGAAAGATTAATTAATCAATCATATCCTGTGGCATTGGAAATAATATTCTATTTTGGCTTCCTTATTGCTTATGCTGTCAAATTGCCGATTATACCCCTACATACATGGTTACCTGATACCCATGGAGAAGCACATTACAGTACATGTATGCTTTTAGCTGGAATCCTATTAAAAATGGGCGCATATGGATTGATTCGGATCAATATGGAATTACTACCCCACGCTCATTCTATATTTTCTCCTTGGTTGGTGATAATAGGAACAATGCAAATAATCTATGCAGCTTCAACTTCTCTTGGTCAACGTAATTTAAAAAAGAGAATAGCCTATTCCTCTGTATCTCACATGGGTTTCACAATTATAGGAATTGGTTCTATAACCGACATGGGACTCAATGGAGCTATTTTACAAATGCTCTCTCATGGATTTATTGGTGCTGCACTTTTTTTCTTGGCGGGAACGAGTTGTGATAGAACACGTCTTGTTTATCTCGAAGAAATGGGAGGGATATCTATCCCAATGCCAAAAACATTTACCATGTTCAGTAGCTTCTCGATGGCTTCTCTTGCATTGCCAGGAATGAGTGGTTTTGTTGCGGAATTTTTAGTATTTTTTGGACTAATTACTAGTACAAAATATCTTTTAATGTCAAAAATGCTAATTACTTTTGTAATGGCAATTGGAATGATATTAACTCCTATTTATTTATTATCTATGTTACGTCAGATGTTTTATGGATACAAGTTATTTAATATTCCAAACTCTAATTTTTGGGATTCTGGACTACGAGAACTATTTCTTTCAATCTGTATCTTTCTACCCGTAATAAGTATTGGTATTTATCCCGATTTTGTTCTCTCGTTATCAGTTGACAAGGTACACGCTATCTTATCCAATTATTATCATAGATAGTGTTTCATTAATGAAACGGAAGGAAAGTCTTATAATTCTTTGAATTTAATATTTTGAAAATCGTTTGCTGTACTGTATAATGAAAAAAGAAATAAAATGAATAAGAATTGTAATTAGATACATCTCGAGTTTTTGAGAACCATTTAAATTTGAATGATTCCTTGATTCAAACGGTTCTCAAAAACTCATAAAAACAAACTTTCGTTATATATGGGATGATGTTTTTATCTTATGTATTCTTCATGTAGTTTATTCAATTAGATGTTTATGTGAATGAACCATAACTATGTAGACCTATTCCTAATAGATTGATCCCAAAATAGCATATCCAAATTATAATAAATCCTATAGAAGCTACAAGTGCCGAATTCGTACCTTTCCAATTTATATTTGTTCTAGTATGTAAATAAATCGCGAATATGGTCCAAGTAATAAATGCCCAAGTTTCCTTGGGGTCCCAATTCCAATAGGATCCCCATGCCTCATTAGCCCATACTGCTCCACAAAGAATACCTATGGTTAAAAAGGTAAACCCTAGACTAATGACACGATAACTCCAATAATCCAAACGCTCAGTTAATTGATATTTGTAATAATTTTGAAATGAAGGAAAAGAAGTGTTTTTAAAAACACTTCTTTTTTCATTCAAATATTCAATCTCACCAAAGAAAAATGACTTAATTAATAAATTATAGCTTTTACAAAAAATTTTGATGTTTTTTCGAAATGTAATGACTAGAAGAGCGACTGATAATAATGATCCGCATAAAAGAGCTGCATAGCTCAATAACATCATACTTACGTGCATCATTAACCACTGAGATTGTAGAGCAGGTACTAATATTGTGGATTGATGCATTTCAGTTGAAAGACCCGACATGGCAAAGCCTTGAGTAAAAATGGTACTTGGTGCAATTATTGTGCTTAAATCGTTTTTAAGGTTACGTATCTTGGGAATCATATGAATAATGAAGAAACTACACGAAAGGAAGATTAATGACTCGTATAAATTACTTAATGGAAAATGTCCCGAAGAAATCCAACGAGAAATTAATAATCCTGTTATAGAGAAAAAGGTAGCTATCATCCCTTTTTCTGATGAATCACGTAATCCTACAATTTTGTGGACTAATAAGGTCATCAAATGAATCATAATCACAATTGAAATGATCGAAAAAGAGATATGAGTTAATATATGTTCTAAAGTCACAAATATCATAAAAGGGGTCCCATTACAGAATTGGAAATCGCGAATTGAATACATTTTAGGATCTATTGTATCTCTTTTAGAAGATGCCGCCACTCGGACTCGAACCGAGATGCTTTAGCACTGCTTCCTAAGAGCAGCGTGTCTACCGATTTCACCACGGCGGCTTACTTGAAATAATAATAGTCAATTCATGTTGAATCGTCGAGATTCAAGGATTCAATATAGTTTAGGAAACATTAATTAGAATCAATGAATAAAGACTGGTTTGTGGTTTAAATATTTGAATCTTCAATAAAATACCTACCTAGGTAGTATCGTCGTGGGTTTTTTAACAATCAACTTTCATGTACTAGAAACTAAGTTTTCTCCAAACAGTTGGAACTCCATAGTTTTTTCTCGGTTGAGGTATAAAACTAAGAATTGTCTTTTTTTCTCAATTTTTTTATGATTTGTTTTTCATTTATCCGATTTCATGGATTCAAATGAAAAAGATTGAGTTTTTTTTTCAATGAACAAAATCAAATAACTAGGATTTCATATCTATCACAATTTCATCATTAAATACAAAAAATTTGTTATTTTTCTAATGATTTCGATACCTTAGTATATTTAAATTAAAGTATTAATATTCTTTATTGCGCATATAATTTTTAATTTATAATACCATTTACAAAACCAATTAAGTTTTGGGATAGGCATATAACAAAAGAGTTTCAATCTCTATCACAATTGTACTTTTCTATTGTGAAAAGTACAATTGTGATAGGGAAAAAAATAATACTTAGAACCCAATATACAAAAAACTCTTATTCTATATATCACAGCAGTGAGTTCTAAGTAATATTGAGAAATTTAATACAGAAAAATACATTAGTTAACATTCATCTTACAAAATTTGGGGTTCTTTAGGCTATATCAATTGAGATTATTCTAAGACTTTATTATTTGTTTGTCGCACAAAAAAACTTTTTGAATGCCCGGTGGAAACCGATTTCGCTAAAGAAAAAGTTTTTACTGCAACTAAATATCCTTTTTTCTTCCAAATATTTCTACGAATACGTTTTTTTGACATAGAAGTACGTTTTTTTGGAACTGCCAT